AAAAAAAACGTTCGATTTTTTAGCATTGAAAAATTTAACTACTGCCTCAATAGAGTTTTTTAGGCTTTTTTTTGGGAACACTTTTAGGGGTAATGTCATATATATATATATATATATATATATAATGCGGATGGCTAACCCATATTTCAACTTGTTAGCCTGGACGCTCTCGAGCCTTCCTTGCTTTCGGGGTTTGACAAGGAGAACAGGATTTGCTGAGCGTAGGGGGTAAGGGGGTTTGTCGCGCGAAAACCGAAAAGGGGGGCATATATAACAGGGTAAGTTGAAGAAGTACAGATACGTTATGCACTTGATATAGTATAATGTAATTCTTAAGTTATGTCTTTTAATCATTAACCTAATTCACCCATGCAAGAAAATGTACAACCTTAAGATGTTACTTGAGCCTGCACTCTGAAATGTAAGTGAAAGGTAACCAAAAAAAGAGAACGTTATGCATTTGGAAGAACGCTAGGCATGTGGGGTTGGTGATCAATATGTAATGACACCATGAATCAGATGCAAGAACACTCTAGAATAAGGGATAAAACATGCCATGCCCGTGAAATGAGAATCAGATGCAAGGAATAATTAATAGTATGCCGCCTGCCATAATATGTCCCTGATTCTATCATGCGTATTATGCCTTACAGGACAAGGTTGGTGGTCTCTTACTGCATTAAGATTATCTTGGTAAATCCTAGTTAGTGAATTCAAGGAAATGTTGGGTGCGATATTTAGAGGAATAACCTATAACCCGGGTCTAGATAAATTACTTCTGCAGTTTAATAATATGCTTATGCACGTCTTAGACGTTAGTACTTGCTTTTAGGTTAAAATAGATGAATGGTGATAATACATATATAGTCCCTATACACCAGATATATTTGGTTTATGCACGTCTTAGGTGTTAGTACTTGCTTTTAGGTTAAAATAAATCCATGGTGATAATACATAGCTATATTACACCTGCATAATACAGGCTCATCATAAAATGCCAGTATATGCTTTTATATCGTGGATGGGTGCTATGTAGGTTTATGTAACCATATTGGTCCATCAGAAAATAGTTTAACTTTAGAATCCTGGCTTTGGGAGCCAGGGGTGGGAGTTAAAATCTCCTTTTTCTGGGCGCTAGGAGGGGGTTTAACCCTCGATCTTCGGATTACAAGACCGATGCTTTCAAACTAAGCTACTAGGGCAAGCTCATTTTAATGCTTTATTTTCTGCTCATCCGGCAAGTGGGGCGAGGAGGAGGAACAATGCAAAGTATAGAACTGAGGCGACTTGGCCAATGATGATATATGGGTGTTCTACAGGTATACCCCCGATTCATGTCAGAATAATCATATCAGCTACCAAGGTTCAGAATAAAAACTGGGTGATTGGTCGGAAAGTTAGTCCTCGTTGTTTTGAGGTGTGTAGAATCGGGACCACTAAAAGTACTAGAATGCTGAATAATAGCGCTAGGACCCCGCCCAGCTTGTTTGGGATAGATCGTAGAATGGCGTAGGCAAATAAGAAGTATCACTCGGGTTGAATATGTGGTGGGGTGACCAGTGGGTTTGCCGGGGTGAAATTTTCTGGGTCGCCGAGCAGGGTGGGGGAGAATAACGTGAGGGATGCAAGGGCTAGTAGTATGAGGACAAAGCCAAGGAGGTCTTTGTAGGAGAAGTAGGGGTGGAAAGAGATTTTGTCCGCGTCGGAGTTTAGGCCAGCAGGGTTGTTTGACCCTGTTTCGTGTAGAAATAGTAAGTGGAGGACAGTTGCACCGGCGATGACGAATGGAAACAGGAAGTGGAAGGCGAAGAATCGTGTCAATGTTGCATTATCTACTGAAAAGCCCCCTCAAATTCATTGGACAAGGGTGTCTCCTATATAAGGTACCGCTGATAGGAGATTTGTAATAACGGTGGCCCCTCAGAAGGACATTTGCCCCCATGGGAGTACATAGCCTACAAAGGCTGTCATTATAACTAGAAGAAGTAGAACGACCCCAATATTTCAGGTCTCCTTGTAAAGATATGACCCGTAATAAAGGCCACGAGCAATATGCATATAAATGCAGATGAAGAAGAAGGATGCTCCGTTAGCATGCATGTTCCGGATAAGTCAGCCGTAGTTGACGTCCCGGCAAATGTGAGTAACGGATGAAAATGCGGTTGAGATATCAGAGGTGTAGTGCATCGCTAGAAATAATCCGGTTAGGATTTGAGTAATTAAGCACAATCCTAGTAGAGACCCAAAGTTTCATAGTGCCGAGATGTTTGATGGAGTTGGAAGGTCAACTAGTGCGTCATTAGCGATTTTCATTAGTGGGTGGGTTTTTCGTAGGCTTGCCATTATTGTTCCTGTAGTTGAATTACAACGGTGGTTCTTCAAGTCACTAGTCTCGGTTAAAGTCTGAGCGGGAACCATGACTTATTTTGTGTCTTTATTATTAATAGCTTTAATTATAGGATTGATCGCCGTTGCGTCTAATCCCACGCCTTACTTTGCTGCTTTAGGTTTAATGGTGGCCGCTGGGGTTGGATGCGGGGTGTTGATTGGTAGTGGGGGGCCCTTCTTGTCTCTAGTCCTTTTCTTAATTTACTTAGGGGGGATACTTGTAGTGTTTGCCTATTCGGCAGCACTAGCTGCTGAGCCTTTCCCAGAGGCCTGAGGAAGTCGTTCGGTAATAGGCTATGTGTTGGCCTATTCGTCAGGGGTCGTGCTGATAGGTGGGTTATTTTGAGGGGGGTGACATGAGGGTTCTTGGACGGCCATTGATGAGTTGAAAGAGTTCTCTGTGTTACGAGGGGATGTTGGGGGTGTGGCCATAATATACTCCTTTGGTGGGACAATATTAGTTGTTTGCGCTTGGGTGTTGCTTTTAACGCTGCTTGTCGTATTAGAATTAACCCGAGGCTTAAGTCGTGGGACACTTCGAGCGGTTTAAATAAGAATTAGGGTAATTGCTAGGATTATAGTCAGAAGGAAGATGGTTAAAAATTTCTTGATTGTTCCCCGTGAGATGTTGCCTACTGTTTGAGCGAGCATTATTTGGGTAAGAGTGATTGATTTTGGGCCTGCAATTTCAAGTCAGGTTTGGTCAAGTTTAGTAGCAGTTGATCGTCCAAGGACTAGGCTAGCTTTTGGGGAAAGTCGGTGGACTAATGAAGGGAAGTACCCCAATATATTTGAGAAGTGGTGGGGGGAGCTTTTGTAGGCAGTTTTATAGGGGTTATTGGTTTTAGCTGCAAGTTCTATGGCCACGAGGAGACCAGTAATAGCCACCATTAGGGCTGTCACTTTTAGGGTGATAGGCATGGTCATAACTGGTGTTTTTATAGGCAGGAAGTTGCATGTAATGACAAGTCCTGCAATAATGCTTCCCCAGGCAAGTCGTTTTACGGGCTGAACTATAAGTGGGTTATCTTCATTAATAGGAGAAAGGGGGAGGAATCGTGGGGACCCCATGGTCACGAAGTAGACGACTCGGAAGCTGTAGACTGCGGTGAAGGATGTGGCGATAAGTGTTAGGATAAGGGCCCAGGCGTTGAGGTAGGAAGTGTTAAGGGCTTCAATAATAGCGTCTTTTGAGAAGAATCCAGCAAGATACGGAGTGCCTGCTAGTGCTAGGCTTCCAATGGTAAGGCAGGTAGAGGTAATGGGCAAGAGCTTATGGAGGCCGCCTATCTTACGGATGTCCTGTTCATCATTTAGACTATGGATAATTGACCCTGAGCAAAGGAAGAGTATAGCTTTAAAGAATGCGTGTGTACAAATATGAAGGAATGCTAATTGTGGTTGGTTCAGCCCGATTGTAACTATCATAAGTCCAAGTTGGCTCGATGTTGAGAAAGCGACAATTTTCTTGATGTCATTCTGAGTTAGTGCGCAAGTGGCTGTGTAAAGGGTAGTTAGTGCTCCTAGACATAAGCAGCCCGATAGTGCCAGTTCATTGTTCTCCATCAGTGGGTGCAGGCGAATTAACAGGAAAATACCCGCAACCACTATAGTGCTGGAGTGGAGTAGTGCGGAGACTGGCGTCGGGCCCTCTATGGCGGATGGAAGCCATGGGTGTAGGCCAAATTGGGCCGACTTTCCCGCTGCCGCAAGGATGAGTGCAATTAGTGGAATTGTCATGTCGTAGTGTTTTGATAAAGCAAAGACCTGTTGCATCTCTCAGGAGTTTAGGTTTATGGCAAATCAGGCCATGGCTAGAATTAATCCGATATCCCCTACGCGGTTATAAATTACTGCCTGAAGACTTGCGGTGTTAGCGTCTGCCCGTCCATGTCATCAGCCAATGAGTAGAAAGGATATGATTCCAACTCCTTCTCAGCCGATGAATAGTTGAAATAAATTATTGGCTGTAACAAGAACGATTATGGCTACCAGGAATAGCAGTAAATATTTGAAGAACCGGTTCACGTTAGGGTCAGAGTGCATATATCACAGTGCAAATTCTAAAATAGATCATGTTACGAAAAGGGCAATAGGGGTAAAAATAAGGGAGTAGTGGTCAAACTTAAAACTAATATTGATGTCAAATATTTGTGTATTTATTCACTGTCAGTTTGTAGTAATATTTTCTGCTCCTTGGGCCAGGTAAATTATGAGTGGAAGTAGACTTACGAAGAATGCTGTGCTAACGGCGGTTTTCACGTAGGCGTGCGCTCAATTAGGTTCCTGTGGTTTTGGAGTTAGTGTTATAAGGAGAGGCAGGATAAGGATTGTAACGATTAAAAGGAATGAGGAGGATATGATTAGGGCTGTTGAGATCATAGCTTCCGCTTGGATTTGCACCAAGAGTTTTTGGTTCCTAAGACCAACGGATGAGCTGTTATCCTTCAGAAGCGTAAAGAAGCCGAGGATTCTAACCTCGGGGCATAAGTATTAGCAGCACTTATTGATTTCTGTCCTTCCTTGGTGAGTAAGGGGGTTCTAACCCCTGTCTTCAGAATCACAATCTGAGATTTTGGTTAAACTATACTTACTAGTAACATCATCCTCATATAAGTTCCGGTTTTGTTACGAGGAGAACTACCGGGATGAGGTGAAGAGACATTAGGAGATGCTCTCGGGTGTGGAATGGTGAGAGTTTTATGATGTGATGTGGCGTTGGGCCACGCTGAGATATTAAGAATATATAGAGGGAGTAGGCCGCCGTAATTAATGTGCCTAATCCAGTAAGTGCAATAGTTCAAGGGGATCAGCTAAAGAGAGTTGTAATGATCATGAGTTCCCCTATTAGGTTAGGAAGCGGAGGTAGTGCCAGGTTAGCCAAGTTTGCAATAAATCATCAGACAGCTGCCAAAGGGAAAATTACTTGTAAGCCTCGGGCAAGAACTATGGTTCGACTATGCGTTCGTTCGTAAGCTGTATTAGCTAAGCAGAATAGTATTGAAGAAACTAGACCGTGGGCAACTATAAGGATAATTGCTCCCGTGAATCCTCATGGGGTTTGGATGAGAATTCCTCCTGCTACAAGACCTATGTGGCTCACAGAGGAGTAAGCAATCAGTGATTTAAGATCAGTTTGCCGTAGGCAGATTGATCCTGCCATAATAATGCCTCAGAGTGCTAGAACAATAAATGGGTAGATTAAGTCCTTAGAGAGGGGGTCTAGCATTATTATCATACGCATCATACCGTATCCTCCGAGTTTCAGGAGAATTGCTGCTAGGACTATAGATCCTGCAACAGGAGCTTCCACATGTGCTTTTGGGAGTCATAGATGTACACCATAAAGGGGTATTTTCACTAAGAAGGCGATTAAGCAGCCTGCCCATCAGATTTTATGGCTTCAGGAGTTTACTAGTACTGAGGGGGTGTATTGAATAATTAGTAGGGACAGAGTTCCTGTAGACTGTTGGAGGAGGAGTAGGGCTACCAAAAGGGGTAATGACCCGGCTAAGGTATAAAATAAAAAATAGGTACCCGCGTTAAGGCGTTCGGTTTGATTTCCTCAGCGAGTGATGATAATAAGGGTAGGGATAAGAGTGGCTTCAAATATAATATAAAATATGATAATTTCTGTGGCGCCGAAGGCCATAATTAAGAAAGTCTGTAATGAAGTAAGAAGTGAAATATACAGGCGTTGACGTGCAATGGGTTCAGGGTTAATGTGGTTTTGGCTGGCTAAAATTATTAAGGGGAGGAGTCAGCATGTTAAGACTAAAAGAGGGGTTGATAAGGGGTCCGTGGCTAAATAGGCATTGGATGAAGTTCACCCAGCTTCTGCGGTCCAGCTAAATCATGTGAGGCTTGCAAGGGCAATTAAGAGGCCGTGGGTAGCGGTAGTTGTTCACAATCATTTAGGGGAGACTAGTCAAATTGTTGGGAATATCATAACCGTAGGGATTAAAATTTTTAGCATTGTAGAAGATTAAGGTTTTGCAAGCGGTCAGTGCCGTGGGTTCGGGCCGTGGCTACTAAGAGTGCAAGGCCTGTACTTGCTTCACATGCGGAAAAAGCTAGTAATAGCATAGGGGCTGTAGAGAAGCTTGTTGATTCAAATTGTAGTGTTCATAGGGCCAATGCAATAAATAGGGACAGTATTATTCCCTCTAAGCATAGAAGTGCAGAAAGTAGATGTGTACGGTGGAATGCTAGTCCTATAAGTCCTAAAACAAATGCTGAGGTAAAGCTAAAGTGTACTGGTGTCATAAGGGGGCCGTGGACTCAAACCACAATTTTCTGAGCCGAAATCAGAGGTCTTCTTTAGACTAGCCCTCTATTCTGCTCATTCTAGGCCTCCCTGGGTCCACTCGTAAATTAGTCCGAGGGTTAACAGGATTAGGACGGTGGTGGCTCAAAAGAATGTTCCAGTTGGGCTGTGGAGTTGATCTCCTCACGGTAGTGGGAGGAGAAGGGCAATTTCTAGGTCAAACAAAAGGAACAGAATTGCTACTAAAAAGAATCGCAAGGAAAATGGTAATCGGGCTGATCCCAATGGGTCAAATCCGCATTCATAGGGGGAGAGCTTTTCTGCATCTGGGTTCATTTGTGGTAGTCAGAAGGATACGATTGCTAGAACTGATGACAGGGCTACAGCAATAATAAAAATAGTTGTAATTAAGTTCATTATCTTTCCTTGGGGTTTAACCAAGACTAAGTGATTGGAAGTCACCTGTACAAACTTTAATACTAGAAAGATATGAGCCTCATCAATAGATTGATACGTATAGGAATAATCATACTACGTCTACAAAGTGTCAGTATCAAGCAGCGGCTTCAAAGCCGAAGTGGTGTTCGGATGTAAAGTGGTATTGAATTTGGCGGAGAAGACACACGGCTAAGAAGGTCGAGCCAATAATGACATGTAGTCCATGGAATCCTGTGGCTACAAAGAATGTTGAGCCGTATACTCCATCTGCAATTGTAAAAGGTGCTTCGTAATATTCCATGGCTTGAAGGGCAGTAAAATAGAACCCTAGCAGAATCGTAAGTGCAAGAGATTGAATAGCTTGTTTTCGTTCACCTTCTATAATACTGTGATGGGCTCATGTAACTGTTACCCCGGATGCTAGCAATACGGCTGTATTAAGGAGAGGTACTTCAAAGGGGTCTAAGGTAGTAATTCCCGTAGGGGGTCAGCATCCACCTAGCTCAGGTGTTGGGGCTAGGCTTGCGTGGTAGAAGGCTCAAAAGAAGCCTAAGAAGAAGAACACTTCGGAAGTAATAAATAGGATTATGCCATATCGTAATCCTTTTTGTACTGGTGGTGTGTGGTGACCTTGGAAGGTCCCTTCCCGAATAACATCACGTCATCACTGAAACATTGTAAGGAGCAACAGAATTAACCCAAGGGTCATCAGTGTTACTGAGTGGAAGTGGAACCAGATTGCCAAGCCGGACGTTATTAGTAAGGCACCGACGGCTCCGGTTAGGGGTCATGGGCTAGGATCAACCATGTGATATGCATGTGCTTGGTGGGCCATTAAACGTTTTCCTGTAGGTAGAGGCTTAGGAGTAATACAAACACGTAGGCTTGGATCATTGCTACTGCGACTTCTAGGAGTGTTAAAAGGAAAAGGACAGCGGCCGTGAGGATCGCTACGGTTGGTATCATGGGTAGTAGAACAAATACGGCTGTGGCAATAAGCTGAATAAGAAGGTGACCGGCAGTTAAGTTGGCTGTAAGTCGAACTCCTAGAGCTAATGGCCGGATTAACAGGCTAATTGTTTCGATAATAATTAGCACAGGGATTAGAGGAATAGGAGTTCCTTCAGGTAATAGGTGCCCAAGAGCAACCGTTGGTTGGTTTCGCATACCAATAATAACTGTAGCAAGTCATAGAGGCACAGCAAGTCCCATATTTAGGGATAGTTGTGTTGTAGGAGTAAAAGTATATGGCAGAAGGCCTAACATATTAATAGTGATAAGGAATACTATTAATGAGGTTAAGACGAGGGCTCACTTATGTCCTCCTATATTCAGCGGCATTAGCAGCTGATTAGTGAAGCGGTTAATAAACCACGCCTGAAGTGTGGTAAGTCGGCTATTTATTCAGCGAGATGATGGGGTCGGGAACAACACCCATGGAAGTGAGATTGCGATAGCGATGAGTGGGATTCCTAGGAAAGAGGGGCTTGCAAACTGGTCAAAGAAGCTCGTTATCATGGTCAGTTTCAGGAATCGGTTTTATGTTTTTCTTCATTTATCGGGGTTGGTTCGTTAGGTGTTAAGTGATTTAAGACTTTGGTCGGGATAATGGTGAGGAAAATGAATCATGAGAATACTAGAATTGCGAATCAGGGGCTAGGGTTGAGCTGAGGCATGTCACTAGAGGTGGTCGGTAGGCACCAAACTTTGGCTTAAAAGGCCAACGCTTTGTCCAATAATTAGCTTTCTAGTGAGGCGTCTTCTAGTATTAGTGTGGATCAGCTCTCAAAATGTTTTAATGGGACAGCTTCAACTACGATAGGCATGAAGCTGTGGTTGGCTCCGCAAATTTCAGAGCATTGTCCGTAAAATACGCCTGGTCGTGAGGCAATAAAGGCAGTTTGATTTAATCGTCCGGGCACTGCGTCTATCTTAACACCAAGAGATGGAATGGCTCAGGAGTGTAGTACGTCCTCGGCGGACACTAGAACACGGATTGGTGATTCTATTGGAACTACTATTCGGTGGTCTGTTTCTAGAAGTCGAAATTGTCCTGGTGTGAGATCTTGAGTGGGAATTATGTATGAATCGAATCCTAGGTCTTCATAGTCTGTGTATTCGTAGCTTCAATATCATTGGTGTCCTATGGCTTTAATTGTTAAGTGGGGGTCATTGACCTCATCTATAAGGTATAAAATTCGAAGTGAAGGAAGAGCAATTAGGACTAGAATAACTGCTGGTAGAACCGTTCACACAATCTCGATTTCTTGGGAATCTAAGATGTATTTATTGGTAAGTTTTGTTGAAACTATTGCGACAATAATGTAAAGTACTATTGTGCTAATTAAGAATACAATTATTAGGGCGTGGTCGTGGAAGTGAAGAAGTTCTTCTATAACGGGTGATGCCGCGTCTTGGAATCCTAGTTGTGTGGGGTGTGCCATTAAATTTAAGACATACAGGAGTTTAACCTGCAATTTCACCTCGACAAGGTGATGTAATATGCATATTTTACTAATGTCTCCAGAAGAAAGTGACAGAGTGGTTATGTGACTGGCTTGAAACCAGTACATGGGGGTTCAATTCCCCCCTTTCTCGTTAGCTTGATTGAACTTGGACGAATGCTGGTTCCTCGAATGTGTGGTATGGTGGAGGGCAGCCGTGTAGTCATTCTACATTCGTCATAGTTAGTTCTACTGAGGATACTTCTCGTTTAGCGGCAAAGGCTTCTCATAAAATAAATAAGAACATAATTACCGCTACCAGTGAGACGAGTGAGCCGATGGATGAAACTGTATTTCATAGAGCGTAAGCATCTGGATAATCGGAATATCGTCGTGGTATTCCTGCTAGGCCTAGGAAGTGTTGTGGGAAGAACGTGAGGTTAACACCAATAAATATTACAGCAAAGTGAATTTTTGTTCAAGTATCATTTAGAGTGTACCCTGAGAATAGTGGGAATCAGTGAACAAATGCTGCTATAATAGCAAAGACAGCTCCTATTGATAGTACATAATGGAAATGGGCAACAACATAGTATGTATCATGGAGAACAATATCGAGTGATGAATTGGCGAGAACAATTCCTGTTAAACCTCCAACTGTGAAGAGGAAGATAAAGCCTAGGGCCCATAGCATGGGGGTTTCTCATTTGATTGAGCCTCCATGGAGTGTGGCAAGTCAGCTAAATACTTTTACACCGGTCGGGATGGCAATAATTATTGTCGCAGACGTGAAGTAGGCACGGGTGTCTACGTCTATCCCAACAGTAAACATGTGATGGGCTCAGACAATGAACCCTAAGAGGCCAATGGCCATTATAGCTCAGACTATTCCTATATAACCAAATGGTTCTTTCTTGCCTGCATAATAGGCTACAACGTGTGAAATAATTCCAAACCCGGGTAAAATAAGAATGTAAACTTCTGGATGACCGAAGAATCAGAATAAATGCTGATACAGAATGGGATCTCCTCCTCCTGCCGGGTCAAAGAATGTAGTGTTTAAGTTACGGTCAGTAAGAAGTATGGTAATTCCGGCAGCTAGAACGGGTAACGACAGAAGTAGAAGAACGGCAGTAACAAGCACGGCCCATACGAAGAGGGGTGTTTGATACTGAGAGATTGCTGGGGGTTTCATGTTAATAATTGTGGTGATGAAATTCACTGCCCCTAGAATTGATGATACACCTGCTAGATGAAGGGAGAAGATTGTGAGGTCTACTGATGCTCCTGCGTGGGCAAGATTGCCTGCAAGTGGGGGGTAAACAGTTCATCCTGTTCCAGCCCCGGCTTCAACTCCAGAAGAGGCTAACAGCAATAGGAATGAAGGGGGTAAAAGTCAGAAGCTTATGTTATTTATTCGTGGAAACGCTATATCAGGCGCTCCGATCATTAGCGGTACAAGTCAGTTTCCGAATCCACCAATAAGAATTGGCATTACTATAAAGAAAATTATTACAAAGGCGTGGGCAGTAACAATAACATTATAGATTTGATCATCACCTAGAAGTGAGCCAGGTTGACTTAGTTCAGCTCGAATAAGGAGGCTTAAAGCGGTTCCCACTATTCCGGCTCAGGCACCAAATACTAAATAAAGGGTACCAATGTCTTTGTGGTTTGTAGAAAAGAATCAGCGTGTAATTGCCACAGGTAGGGTAGCCGAGTGCCCAGGCGGTGGGTTGTAGCCCCGAAGACAGAGGTTTAAGTCCTCTTCCTATCAGCCCCGTGGTGAAGTACCACGTTGGATTGCAAATCCAGAGACGCAGACTAATACCCTGCCGGGGCTTTCCCGCCTTACCCGGCAAATGGCGGGAAAGTAGATGGATGCTCGCTGGCTTGAGCGCTTAGCTGTTAACTAAGAGTTTGTAGGATCGAGGCCTTCCCATCTAGAAAGGCCTTAGTTTAATTAAAACATTTGATTTGCATTCAGAAGATGCAAGATAAACTCTTGTAGGTCTTATCAGGGGCTAGAAGATTTTCACTTCTGCTTAGAGCTTTGAAGGCTCTTGGTCTGATGCTATCCTAAGCCCCTAAATAACAAGTGTCATAATAGTTGGGGTGATGGGCAAGAGGCCTAGAGCTATTACGGTAGACAAGGCTAGGGGGATAGAGGTCTGGGTCGTTTGAGCCCGTCAAGGGGTTGTTGAAGTAGCAGTATTAGGGGAGATGGTAAGAGTCATTGCGTAGCATAGTCGTAAATAAAAGTATAGACTAATCAGGGCAGCGAGAGCTATAACTGTTGCAGTAAGGGGGAGGCCTTGCTTTGCTAGTTCCTGTAGAATTATTCATTTTGGTATAAACCCGGTAAGTGGGGGGAGGCCACCTAAGGACAGCAACACTAGGGCGGCTGTTGCTGTTAATAGAGGGCTTTTTGATCATGCGGTTGCAAGGGTATTAACTTTTGTGGCATATGAAAGTTTTAGTGTTAGGAATGCTGCGGACGTCATCAAGATGTATATTAGTAACGCGAGGAGGGTAAGTTGGGGAGCATGCTGAAGAACAATAATCATTCAGCCCATGTGTGCGATTGAGGAGTAGGCTAAGACCTTCCGCAATTGGGTTTGGTTTAACCCGCCTCAGCCACCAACAAGAGTGGATATGAGCCCAAGGGCCGTGAGTAGAAGTGGATCGAAGGTTGGGGCTGTTTGAATAATGAGGGCAAGGGGGGCGAGTTTTTGCCAGGTGGACAGAATTAGTCCTGTTAATAAGTCTAGTCCCTGCATCACCTCGGGCATTCAGAAATGCATTGGTGCTAGTCCAATTTTAAGTGCTAAGGCGGCAAGAATTATTGCGGTGGCGATTGGGTCTGATATACTAGTCATGTTCCATTCCCCTGTAATCCATGCGTTAGTTGTGCTTGCAAAGAGGATTACGGCGGCCGCAGTGGCTTGAGTGAGAAAATACTTTGTAGTAGCTTCGATCGCGCGAGGATGGTGGTGTTGTGCTATTAAGGGAATAATTGCCAGAGTATTAATCTCTAGTCCTATTCAGGCTAGCAATCAGTGGGAGCTGGCAAAGGTAAGGGTAGTCCCTAGGCCGAGGCTGGATAAAAGTGTGGCTAAAACGTAAGGATTCATTGATGGAGGAGGGATTCTAACCGTCATGTTCGGGGTATGGGCCCGAAAGCTTATTTAGCTGACCCCATCTTAGAAAGTGGTGTAGCGGAAGCACTAAGAGTTTTGATCTCTTGGGCATGGGTTCAACCCCCTTCTTTCTAAGAACTGAGGGGATTTTAACCCCTGTAAGCCACTCTATCAAAGTGGTCCCTGGGTACTCGGGCACAGTTCCTGAGTTACAGTTGTGGGGGAAGGCCCGCTAGTGCAATTGGAAGAGATACATGCCATAACACGAGGGCCAGTGTTAGGGGAAGGAAGTTCTTTCAGACTAAGTGCATGAGCTGGTCATACCGGAACCGCGGGTAAGAGGCTCGGACTCACAGGAATACAACAGATAAGAATGCGGCCTTAATCATCAGGCCAACTGTGGCAAGTTCAGGTACGGCTGGAAAATACGATGTTCCCAAAAAGAGCACAGCTGAGAGGGTATTTATCAGTAAGATGTTGGCGTACTCTGCGAGGAAAAATAAGGCGAAGGGGCCTCCTGCATATTCTACATTAAAGCCTGAGACAAGTTCTGATTCGCCTTCCGTTAGGTCAAAGGGTGCTCGATTGGTTTCCGCAAGAGTGGAGATGTATCACATTGCAGCTAGTGGCCATGCAGGGATGAGCAGTCATACGCTTTCTTGGGTTGTGTTAAACGTTTGCAGGGTATAGCCGCCAGAAAAGACAATCACTGAGAGGAGAATGAGTCCGAGGCTTACCTCGTATGAAATTGTCTGGGCAACTGCCCGTAGGGCCCCGATAAGTGCGTACTTTGAATTGGATGCCCATCCCGAGCCAAGAATAGAATATACTGCGAGGCTTGATAGTGCTAGAATAAACAGAACACCTAAGTTAAGGTTGATGACTGGGTGGGGTATGGGGATAGGTGCTCAGAGGGTGAGGGCAAGGGTTAGTGCGAGGATGGGGGTTGCTAAAAATAAGAATGGGGATGATGTAGACGGGCGGATGGGCTCTTTAATGAATAGCTTGACTCCATCGGCGATAGGTTGAAGTAAACCATAGGGTCCTACTACATTAGGTCCCTTTCGCAGTTGCATATATCCTAATACCTTTCGCTCAACTAAGGTCAAGAATGCCACGGCCAGTAGCACGGGGACAATATAGGCGAGTGGGTTAATCAGGTGGGTCATCAAGGTGTTAAGCATAAACTGGGGAGAGGATTTGAACCTCTGGTTTTAAGGGCTTAGGCCTTACGCAATTTACCATGCTCTGCCACCCCAGTATGCCCTTATCTTGGGCGGCAGGGGTTTTGGCCCTCCCTTATTTAATTTATTTGTTTTCATGAATTAGGGGTGGGGCATGCGTTAAGTATGGGCCCCTCTTTTCCGATCCTTTCGTACTAGAAAAAGTAGCGTTACAGATAGAAACTGACCTGGATTGCTCCGGTCTGAACTCAGATCACGTAGGACTTTAATCGTTGAACAAACGAACCCTTAGTAGCGGCTGCACCACCAGGATGTCCTGATCCAACATCGAGGTCGTAAACCCCCTCGTCGATATGGGCTCTGGGAGAGGATTGCGCTGTTATCCCTAGGGTAACTTGGTCCGTTGATCGGCCGTCGAGCCGGATCATTATTGGTCAGATGTTCTGCGGCTTTAAGATGTCTCTTTTAGCTTTAGGGGTGTTAGCCCAATCCACTCGGAGGCTTGTTTTTCCTCCGTGGTCGCCCCAACCGAAGGTAAAACTTCACGGCCATTAAGTTCTTGCTTTCTATAGAGTTGTTTAACGTGGCTGAATTTTGTACCTTAAGCTCCAAAGGGTCTTCTCGTCTTGTAGAATTATACCCGCTTCTGCACGGATAGATCAATTTCACTGACTGGAGGGGGGAGACAGTTAAGCCCTCGTCTAGCCATTCATACAGGTCTCTATTTAAAAGACAAGTGATTGCGCTACCTTTGCACGGTCAATATACCGCGGCCGTTGAACCCGTAGTCACTGGGCAGGCTGGACCTCCTATACTCTATGTTGCAGGAGGCGATGTTTTTGGTAAACAGGCGAGGCTTGTGTTTGCCGAGTTCCTTCCCCTTCTTTTAGTCTTTCCCTTAATATGCCACCCCAGTGTGGGATTAACGATTAATTAGTTGCGAGTTCTTCTTGAGGATTTTATTATTCACAATGCCCTCTTCGGTTGGGTTCGTTAAACTCCAGTGGTTAGTCCGATCTGGTCTACACTTGTGGCGGGAGAAGATCAAGTCTTCTTGTTACTCATTTTAGCATAGTCTCACCCATGTGGGCATGGGTTGGCCTAATACAGCTAGGGGAGTAAGATTTTTTATCGGGATAATAAACTTCTTTCTGTCCGAGCTTTAACGCTTTCCGTTTAGATGGCTGCTTTCAGGCCCACTAGAACAGTATATTTTACTTATTATGATCTTTATCCTCCTGCAAAGGTTGTGTCCTTTGTTAAAGGGGCTGTACCCCCTTCAACTAACTCTCGTACATTTCCATATATCCTGATGGTATGTTTCTTGATTAAGGGTGTGCGAGGCTGAACTTCTATTCACTTCTTAGGCAACCAGCTATCACCAGGTTCGGTAGGTCTGTCACTTCTACCCGGAGCTCTTCCCACTCTTTTGCCACAGAGACGGGTTCGCCCTAAATTATATAGGCTGTCTCGGGGTAGCTCACCTGGTTTCGGGGTATCAAACTAAAGATCTCTTCGCTTGAGGGTACTGGCTAAATCATGATGCAAAAGGTACAAGGTTTAGTCTTTGTTTTTTAGCGCTTATATGGGTTGTTTCATTTCTCTTTCAGCGTTCCCTTGCGGTACTTTCTCTATTGCTTCTGTTGAACCTTTTCTGTCTCCCATACTCAGGTAAAAAAATGGTTTAGTTCATAGGGTGAGGTCTTGTCTTGTTATAAATATTGTTGAGTTATATTGGTAATTAAGCTAGCTGGTTGGCTCAGGGCGACCCAATTTGCATGGATGTCTTCTCGGTGTAAGTGAGATGCTTAACTAGCTCAGCCACGCCCTGAATTTTATCCAAGTGCACCTTCCGGTACACTTACCATGTTACGACTTGCCTCCCCTTGTCAGAGCTTTGGTGTTAGGTAACTTTATTGCATTTCGACAGGGGAGAGTGACGGGCGGTGTGTACGCGTCTCAGAGCCGGGTTCAAAAGGACACGCTGCTTCCTTTTTACTACTAAATCCTCCTTCAAGCACTATTTCATGTTGCATGTCCGTAGTGTTCTATGATAGAAAATGTAGCCCATTTCTTCCCGCTTCGTTCGCTACACCTCGACCTGACGTTCTGGGTTTTGCCCATTTTGCTTACTTTTATTGCCTTCACAGGGTAAGCTGACGACGGCGGTATATAGGCTGGGATGGCTAGAAGCGGTGAGGTTTAACGGGGGTTATCGGTTCTAGAACAGGCTCCTCTAGGGGGGTCTGAGGCACCGTCAGGTCCTTTGGGTTTCAAGCTAATGCTCGTAGTACCCGGGCGGACGCCTGATTGTAGCTAGACGTCTGGGTTTATAACTGAGCATAGTGGGGTATCTAATCCCAGTTTGTTTCTCAGTTTTCGTGGGGTCAGGTGGACTTTTTAAAGCTACTTTCGTATGTTGGGCTTCGGACTCCTAGAAGCGTATGACAGCCAAAGGGCCATTCGACTTTATTATCTCACTATCCTTAACCACCCTTTACGCCGTTGTACTATCAACTAGGGCCTCTCGTCTAACCGCGGTGGCTGGCACGAGTTTTACCGGCCCTCTTAGCTCTGACTGAGTCAAGTTTTCACTTATGGCTCAATATTTATCACTGCTGAATTCCCTTGGGGGTGTGGCTCGGCCTGGCGTCTTGGGCTAAGGATTTGTGCCTGATGCCTGCTCCTCGTCCCCGGGCAGGGGATTGAGGGCTTACTCACAGGGCTGCGGAGACTTGCATGTGTAAGTTGGGTTAAAGCTGATAGTAAGGTCGGGACCATGCCTTTGTGCATGCGGAGCTTTCTAGGGCCCATCTTAACATCTTCAGTGTTATGCTTTGTATTAAGCTACGCGAGC